TTATGGCCTGGTACCAAGATCGAGCCCTAGACAAGCGGACTTAATTTTAACAGCCGGTACCGTAACAATGAAAATGGCACCTTCTTTAGTGAGATTATATGAGCAAATGCCTGAACCAAAATATGTTATTGCTATGGGAGCATGTACAATTACAGGAGGGATGTTCAGTACCGATTCTTATAGTACTGTTCGAGGGGTCGATAAACTAATTCCTGTGGATGTCTATTTGCCGGGCTGTCCACCTAAACCGGAAGCAGTTATAGATGCTATAACAAAGCTTCGTAAGAAAATATCTCGGGAAATCTATGAAGATAGAATTAAGTCTCAACAGAAGAATCGATGTTTTACTATCAATCACAAATTTCGTGTTGGGCGTAGTATTCATACTGGAAATTATGATCAAGAATTACTAAATAAATATAATAACTATAAATCTTCATCTACTTCAGAAATTCTTCCTGAAACATTTTTCAAATACAAAAGCTCGGCATCTTCCCATGAATTAGTGAATTAAACAGAATTCTTTTTTTGGAATTGTAAGCAGCAGGTCAATTTTCAAAAATCTCATCGTATCGTAAAGTAAATGTCAAAAAAAAAAATGAGGGAGATATAAACAAGATGCAGGGTCGTTTGTCTGCTTGGCTGGTCAAACACGGGCTAGTTCATAGATCTTTGGGCTTCGATTACCAAGGAATAGAGACTTTACAAATAAAGCCCGAAGATTGGCATTCCATTGCTGTTATTTTATATGTATATGGTTACAATTATTTACGTTCTCAATGTGCTTATGATGTAGCACCGGGCGGGCTGTTAGCTAGTGTGTATCATCTTACGAGAATAGAGTACGGTGTGGATCAACCGGAAGAGGTATGCATAAAAGTATTTGCTCCAAGGAGCAATCCTAGGATTCCGTCCGTTTTTTGGGTTTGGAAAAGTGCGGATTTTCAAGAACGGGAATCTTATGATATGTTGGGAATCTCATATGATAATCATCCACGTTTGAAACGTATTTTAATGCCTGAAAGTTGGATAGGGTGGCCCTTACGTAAGGATTATATTGTCCCCAATTTTTATGAAATACAAGATGCTTATTGAATGGTAAGAAACTTTTTTCACTTTTACGACATCAGATATCTAAAGATTCTTTAGATGTTCGGCTTTAAATTAAACAGAATAATTAATGTCCCACCGGTATTCTATTATGAATAGATAAAAAAATAAAAGACAAATAAAAAATTCATTGAGATTCAAAAATTTATTTTGGCTGAGCTAAGAACCAATATAATGAACTAAAAAGTTATGTATCATGAACTTTGCTTGTACCGCGTAGCCATCAATTACTTACTTAGACTTAGACAGGGTTAGAAAGTAATATATAATGGATTAGGAAATGAAGAAATATATCTCAAAAGGAATCTGATTCTATTTGCACTATATCTGAGATAAATATTATCTATTTTCATCCTTTAACTTTTCGAGACTCTATTTTTATTTGAGTGTTTCAACTAACTAATTTGAACTTTTTCAATATTTGGAATATGTATGAAGTATTAATATACATTTTGTCTGAGAGTAAACATAATATGAACAAATAAAAACAATAAATGGGTAGAATCAAATTCTTTATTTGAATTTTAGAAACTTTCTACCCATCTATTGTTTTTTTATGGATAGTATAGGGTATCTCACGTGATAACTAGCTAAATAACTTATGTATGTGTCATGATCTCAACTATATAATGAATATGTATATCAACCCCTATTGATGAATTTTGGGAATATATACTCATAAAAAAACAAAACATGTGCCAGGAACCAGATTTGAACTGGTGACACGAGGATTTTCAGTCCTCTGCTCTACCAGCTGAGCTATCCCGACTATTCATTCGCCCTTCTGTCGCATCATCTTCTCATTTTACTCGATAAGTCGGGTCTATGTCAATTAAAAAAAAAAAAAGAAAGGCATTACAAAGTCTTATCTAGGTACCGGAATCTCTTTGGTCTTCCAATTCCAAATTTGTCTATAATTTGATTAGTGTGAGTAATAATATGAATTGTGAATCATTCAATTGAGTACTCCTTACTCAAAGATAGTCATTTGTACGTCTATCATATATCACAAGACTTGTTATAAGAGAAAAATGCTTCCGTCCGGATCCATTTTGAAAAGAAAAAAAGGATAACTAGTTCGGGAGTAAAAAAGCTTTTGGGGATAGAGGGACTTGAACCCTCACGATTTTTAAAGTCGACGGATTTTCCTCTTACTATAAATTTCATTGTTGTCAGTATTGACATGTAGAATGGGACTCTATCTTTATTCTCGTCCGATTAATCAGCTCTTCAAAAGATCTATCAGACTATGGAGTGAATGATTTGATGAATGAATATTTGATTCTTTTTTCAAATTTCAACTTGAATTGATGTAGAATTCTTAGAACAACACAGCACAGTCAACTCCATTTGTTAGAACAGCTTCCTTTGAGTCTCTGCACCTATCCTTTGTTTTTTTTTGTTTTCTGAATTCTTTTTTTTTCCTAATAAAGGAGTTGGCTCAGGATTGCCCATTTTTTTATTAATTCCAGGGTTTCTCTGAATTTGAAAGTTTTCACTTAGTAGGTCTCCATACTAAGGCTCAAGCCAATTAAGTCCGTAGCGTCTACCGATTTCGCCATATCCCCTTTTTTGTTATAAAATTCGGATCTCAGTGTGATGTCTTTCCCCTTTATTCTTTTTCTTTCAGTTCTGACGGAACCATCGAATTCATTAGATTTGATATGGATTACTATACCGAAAAAAGTTTTCTCCTATTTGATTTTTTGTCTATTTTGTTTCATCTCTATCGGAAGTCTATATTTGAATTTGATTTGGTCTAATCAGAAATGATTCTATCATTTCTGTAGCTACAATTCAATATATATGTGTATATACCATATATATATCCTACCTCCCCGATCATTTTCCCATACAATTTTGGATACTCAAAGGGTCGATTCTTTGTTTTTCATCATAATCTATGAATGAAAGCCGAAGAATATCTTATTATGTTATTATGACCCAGAGTTCATTTTTATCGATTCTAATTTTTTTATTCTTTTTCTTTTTTTTCTATTTTTAATATAGCTATGAATTTTCAAATTCATTTCAAATCGAAATAAATAGAATTTCATATAATTTCTAAATCTAATTTAAATAGAATCTAATTGTTCTCGACGAAAAATAAACTAAATTCAACATTTTGATTTATTTGAAATTAATATCATAAAAGAATCAAAATGAATAATATAATAAATAAGTCTAAACTAAAATATAGTTTATTGAATTCCAGTACACGTAGAATTGAATTTCTAGGAGCCCGCTTAGCTCAGAGGTTAGAGCATCGCATTTGTAATGCGATGGTCATCGGTTCGATTCCGATAGCCGGCTTTTTCTATTTTTATTTGTTCAATTTATCTATATATAATATATTCTTTTTTGAAATCGAAGAACAAGGAAAATAATAAAGGTGCCTTTCCCTTCTTCAAAATGATCTATTATGTCATAGAAACTTCCAACTCTGAATAAAAAAACAAAGGAAAAGAAAGAGTTTTTCCTGATTTGTTCGGCCGAGATTGACCCCTTTTTTTCCTTTGCATGTAGAATTTCTGGTTTTTTTTTTACTTACATATTTTAATACAAAATATATAATATAGAAAATAGAAAAAGGTTCATATATGATGTATATACAGTCCATTTCATTATTCATTGTAATACAATACTTCAGGGGATTTCGTTTCATTTATCATTTAGTTCAGTTTGAATTTCAATTTTTTTGTCATATGGAATATATTTATATAAATAGAAATAAAGAAAATAAATAAAGAAAGGAGTCTTTATGTCACGTTACCGAGGACCTCGTTTCAAAAAAATACGCCGTCTAGGGTCTTTACCAGGATTAACTAATAAAAGGCCTAGAGCCGGAAGTGATCTTAGAAACCAATCACGTTCCGGAAAAAGATCTCAATATCGTATTCGTCTAGAAGAAAAACAAAAATTGCGTTTTCATTATGGTATTACAGAAAGACAATTACTTAAATATGTTCGTATCGCCAGAAAAGCCAAAGGGTCAACAGGTCAGGTTTTAATACAATTACTTGAAATGCGTTTGGATAACATCCTTTTTCGGTTGGGTATGGCTCCAACTATTCCTGGAGCCCGTCAATTAGTTAACCATAGACATATTTTAGTTAATGGTCGTATAGTAGATATACCGAGTTATCGTTGCAAACCTCAAGATACTATTATGGCGAGGGATGAACAAAAATCCAGAGCTCTAATTCAAAATTCTATTGATTCATCCCCCCCGGAGGAATTGCCCAAACATTTGACTCTTCAACCATTCCCATATAAAGGATTAGTCAATCAAATAATAGATAGTAAGTGGGTCGGTTTGAAGATAAATGAATTGCTAGTGGTAGAATATTATTCTCGTCAGACTTAGCCCTAAATAAAATAGAAAGCAAAGGGTTTGGACAATTTGGTCCCTTTCTTTCGCCAAAGTAAAATGACTTAAGGTTTAAAGTCACCCTATTTTCTACCACTCATATATTCTATCCCATCCCGGATTTTTCTATTCATGTATCATAGATTGGCAGAAAGATTTTCACTCCTTGTCCATTCTTTACCAGTATTTTATATACCGCAGCAATTCGAAATCGAAGAATTAATAATATATATATCAAAATAGAAAGAAGGATCTAACCCTTAATGTTCTAATAAGAGTATTTCTTGTTGTTTGATTTGTTACAGTTAGGAATTTGGCGAATTAAATTAGGTAGGTGTAAAGTACGGAAAGAGAGGGATTCGAACCCTCGGTAAACAAAAGCCTACATAGCAGTTCCAATGCTACGCCTTGAACCACTCGGCCATCTCTCCTACACAACGATTATGGCTCAAAAACCGAAGAAATAGCGAGCCTTTAACTATAGTTGATATTTCTATTACTATTCTATTTTTGTTTGGCTAGGTACGACTATGACCAACCCAACAATAGTATAACTACAACTACTAGTACAACTAATAGTAATAGAAATTTTTTGTTTGGAAATGAATCCATTTTTATGTTATTTCGTACTATACAAATCCTTTGTTTGTGTAATCATTTTCCCGCAAGGGGTAATTCGAAGAATTTTAGAATGGATTGATACCTATGCCTAGATCGCGGATAAATGGAAATTTTATTGATAAGACCTTTTCTATTGTGGCCAATATCTTGTTACGAATAATTCCGACAACTTCAGGAGAAAAAGAGGCATTTACTTATTACAGAGATGGTGTGATTTGATTTTCTTTAATTATTGAGTTTCCTTGTACTGCTCCTGATTTTAGGAGAAAGACACACGATTTGGGATAGAAAGAACAAATATTCTTATTCCATAATTAGAATTATAGAAATAAACCTACGCTTGTTGAAGGTGAAGTTTCGAATATAGAACAATTCCTTCTGTCGTGTATCCCCGATTGATGCAACCTCAGATACTATGCTTCAGTTATAGATTTTAGTATTCAGCGAAAGGTTTAACCTTTGTGTTTTGTATTACAGGTCAATCCTACTTCCTAGTAATATCGGACCAACGGGTAGCATAGGGGAAGAAGCACTACACCTAACAATCGACAACACGAAAGCTTTGTTAAAAATGATTTATCTACTCCCTTTACTTATCTTATCTGGATTGGGACTAACAAGAATGGTTGGGACAACAAACATCCATCTCGTTCGTACTTTGGATACCCGTATAACCATCGAAGACTGTTGAAGTGATTATTTTCTGGAAATTAGGAGGCGTTGAGAACAAAGGAATTGTTGGAGTTATCTTTTCTATTTAGTATCAAGACACTTGATTCTAGTAAAAGCTCTTGCGCAAGAAGGTTGGCTAGAGATTTTTTGTAAAAACACTAGCCCCGCTCAGTTCATAATGAGAATGTTTTAACCCTTTTTGATTATTTCATGTATTTTTTATTCTCATTATGTATCTTAAGGGAGGAGCCGTATGAGGTGAAAATTTCACGTACGGTTCTGGAACGGAGATTCTTGGAATCGAATAACGACCGTAACGGATGTCAGCTCAATCCGAAGGAAATTATGCAGAAGCTTTACAGAATTATTATGAAGCTATGCGACTAGAAATTGATCCCTACGATCGAAGCTATATACTCTATAATATAGGCCTTATTCACACAAGTAATGGAGAACATACGAAAGCTTTAGAATATTATTTTAGGGCACTCGAACGAAACCCATTCTTACCACAAGCTTTTAATAATATGGCAGTGATCTGTCATTACGTGCGGCTATCTCCATTATAGAAAGAAAAAGGAAGACAAAATCTGCTAGTAAATACTAAAAAAAAGGGCTCGCTACAAATGCATCGTCCAAAACGATGATTTCTTTGAGCTGTAGCAAAGAAAGAAACTTCATATTAATAGAAGTCAAAATATGCCTAGATACCTTTTTTTCTATGTCTATGGATAAAAAAAGATCTAATTAATAGAGAAGAAGCACCGTAAAGATCAATTAATGGGGTTTTTGGCCAATACATTAAAAAAAAGAACCGCTTACTTATGCCTACATATAAGATAGATAAAAGTTAGGAATTAACTTCTGTAATAGAGTCGATCCACTAAGATTAAGGTATTGAGCGGCGGTGTAGGATCAGATCCCAAAGACAGTAAGTCTTTTCTTTCTTACTTATGTTTATGAAGGAAAGCTTTTTTCAGAGATTCTATATAAATTTCAATATGAACCCGAGATAGTTACCTTGCGAAAAATACGAAGGATAGGAATAAATACCTATGCTTTATTCTTCTGCAGGTGGGAGAAAAGATAAAACTGAAACTGATTCTTAATTAAATCAAAATGAAAGTTTGAAACTCATGCGATTAACCTCTTTTGATTATTCCGAACAGTGGGATATAGATCTATAAGAAATCTCATTCATTTTAATGACACCAAAAGAATTGACTGCGGAGCCGTATGAGGTAGGAAACTCTCAAGTACGGTTCTAAGGGAAGGAATTGACCCACATATTCCTATTCCAACCGAGGAGAACAGGCCATTCGACAGGGGGATTCTGAAGTTGCGGAGGCTTGGTTCGATCAAGCCGCTGAGTATTGGAAACAAGCTATAACGCTTACTCCTGGAAATTATATTGAAGCGCATAATTGGTTGAAGATCACGGGGCGTTTCGAATAAAAGAAGAAAAATTCTTATTTCGAATTCATCTTGGTCCATTAGTCAAATAAAATGGAATCATTCTTCGAGGAAGAACCAATCAAAGAATTTCATTATATCCTTTTTCAAGTCGTTCTAGTTTGTTTGGTATTTCGTAGGGATAAAGAATACACAGATAGAGTACAGCATAGATTTATTTCTTTTCGTCTATTAGTTATTAATACAAATAAAATTGAATTTGAATATATCCGCTCTAATAATAATTCAAAAAAAAAATATATTAATAAAGAATA